TATATAATGTGATTCAAATTTATAATACTATATATCAACACACGCACAAATTCGTTGATCATGCCAATCGAGTCTTGCCTGGTTTCGGGGTTTAACAGGATTTATCAGGATTATGACGGCGTGGGGGGTAAGGGGGGTTTAACGCGCGCGAGGCGAGGGGGGATATCATATAGGTATATGTGGAGTGACGCATTCTCTTATGCACTAAAGGAAATTATGCTACTATCCATTTATGAGTTCTTGATATCATTCACCTAAATTTGACAGGCCATTATGATGTATTTTGTAAAATTAAATATATGAAGTTCTGTGGAAAGTCCTGGGAGATCATTAACCTTTTAGTCTTTTTATCATTAACTTAGATTTTGACGGGCCATGATGATGGATCACGGAAGAACCTTATGTAAGACCCTGGCCCTGTGCCCCCCGAAAACAAGGACATATATTTTGACTGGCCATAATTATGGACGTCTTAAATCTAGGCACTGGTTTATGCTCTGGACATGCAAGATTAAGAGCCCAAAAAAAATAAAAAATACCAAATGTCTTCTGAAGATAACGCCTTGGCATGTGGGGTTTTTGCTACGGAGTTGTCACACCATTAATCAATGTCAGTAATAGTGTGAGGAATTCGAGTCTTCTTTTAATAATCCCTGATCGTTCACGAATATTATGCTTATAAGGTATCACTTTTGGTGGTTTCTTACTACATTAATTAATTTGTTATAAATCTCTGGTGATTATGCGAGGAAAATGGTGATATAGACAATGTGTTCGCCTACGATTTTCAAATTTTAGGCTTTCAATTAAGGATAGGCCTCAATCTCCGTTATTTCACACAGGTTAGTTCCGACTTATGCGGATTAACTATGTGGATTAAAATGTTTTCTAAAATATATATAGGATTTAAATTTAATGTTTTAAACCATAATGTAAAATTATGCATAATATGTCCTATATCATAGTGCCAGATAATGCATATTATGTACTATAACATAGCGCATATTAGGGGGTAGAAACATTACTGTAATTGGAACAGAAAATAGTTTAGTTTAGAATCCTAGCTTTGGGAGTTAGGGGTGGGAGTTAAAATCTCTCTTTTCTGGCGCTAGGAAGGATTTTAACCTTCGATCTCCGGATTACAAGACCGGCGCTTTGTGGTTAAGCTACTAGGGCAATTCAGGTTAAGGAATTTATTTTCTAGAAGTCCGGCTAGTGGCGAGAGAATTAAGATTAATGTGAAGTATAGAACGGATGCGATTTGTCCAATTAGGACGAAGGGGTGTTCGACAGGCATGCCTCCAATTCAGGTTAGAATTAGTACATCAGCTACTAAGGATCAAAATAGTAGTTGAGATAGGGGACGAAAGGTGAGTCCTTGTTGTTTAGAAGTGTGTAGTAGGGGTACTAATAATAGGACGAGGATTGAGAATAATAGGGCTAATACACCTCCTAGTTTGTTAGGAATTGATCGTAGGATTGCGTATGCGAATAAAAAATATCATTCTGGTTTAATGTGTGTGGGGGTTACTAGGGGGTTGGCGGGAGTGAAGTTGTCTGGGTCTCCTAAAAGGTTAGGGGAGAAGAGGGCTAATGAGGCTAGAGCTACCAATAGTACAATGAAGCCTAAAGCATCTTTGTATGAAAAGTAAGGATGGAAAGAAATTTTATCTGCGTCGGAGTTTAGGCCAATTGGGTTGTTTGACCCGGTTTCGTGAAGGAAAAGGGCATGGATTACAGTGGCTGCAATGATAACGAATGGGAGTAGGAAGTGGAAGGTGAAGAATCGAGTCAGGGTTGCTTTATCTACAGAGAAGCCTCCTCAAATTCATTGGACTAGAGTATCGCCCACATATGGGACAGCGGAGAGGAGGTTTGTGATTACTGTGGCGCCTCAGAAGGATATTTGGCCTCAAGGTAGGACGTATCCTACAAAGGCAGTTATTATTACTAATAAAAGTAAGACTACTCCGACATTTCATGTTTCTATATAAAGGTATGAGCCGTAATATAGACCTCGTCCGATGTGCAGGTAAATGCAGATGAAAAAGAATGAGGCTCCGTTAGCGTGCAAGTTACGTATAAGTCATCCATAGTTGACGTCGCGGCAAATGTGGGCGACGGATGAGAAGGCGGTTGAAATATCTGAGGTATAGTGTATTGCTAGAAAAAGTCCTGTTAGAATTTGTACAATAATACATAATAGGAGGAGAGAGCCGAAGTTTCATCAAGCAGAGATGTTGGAAGGGGCGGGGAGGTCAATTAGTGCGTCGTTGATGATTTTTATCAGGGGGTGTGTTTTTCGGGTAACCATGAGTTTTCCTAGTTGAATTACAACGGTGGTTTTTCAAGTCATTAGTCCTGGTTAAAGTCCTGGGGAGAATTATGATATATTTTCTAGATTTATTTTTGTTGTGTTTTGTGGTTGGGTTGGTTGGGGTGGCTTCTAATCCGGCACCTTATTTTGCTGCTTTGGGGTTGGCTGTTGCGGCGGGGGTAGGATGTGGAATTTTGGTAGGTCATGGTGGGTCATTAGTTGGTTTAATGTTATTTTTGATTTATTTGGGTGGAATGTTGGTTGTATTTGCGTATTCGGCAGCTTTAGCTGCTGAGCCTTTTCCTGAGACGTGGGGTGCGGGGTCAGTTAAGATGTATGTTTTGGTTTATTTGTTGGGGGTTGGGGCTGCGGTTGTATGGTTTTGAAGTGGACTTGGGGGGCATTGGGTTGTTGTGGATGAGTTTAAGGAATTTTTTGTAGTTCGTGGGGATGTTGGAGGGGTTTCTTTGATGTATTCTGCTGGTGGTGGAATGTTGGTTGTTTGTGCGTGGGTATTGTTATTGTGCTTGTTTGTAGTACTTGAGTTAACTCGAGGCTTAAGTCGGGGGGCTCTTCGAGCAGTTTAAAGGGTGAGTACGGCGATTGTAATAATGGCTGTTGAAATTAGGTAGAAAGTTAAGTAAACTTTGATAATGTTGGTGTCTACGTTATCGAGGGTTGAAGAAAGAAGGTGATGAATGTGGTGTGATTTTTTGGGTCCTATATCAATTCATTGTCGGTCGAGCTTTGTGGCTTGTTTGCCTAGTGTTAAATTAAGGCTTGGTATCAGGCGATGAATAATTGATGGAAAAAATCCTAGTATGTTTGAAAAATTGTGTAATGGTAGAATAGGTGTAATTTTGATCTGTTTTGAAGTTGTTGTGGCTAGGGCTAATGCTACGATTAGGCCTGTAATAGTTACTAGGAGTGCTGCTAGCTTTAGGGAAGGGTGTATTGTTATGATTGGGGTTTTTGATGGGAGGAAGTTTAAAGTAATAATAAATCCTGCGATGATGCTTCCTCAGGCTAGGCGTTCGATGGGTGCGGTTACTTCTGAATAATTTTCGTTAATTGGGGAGAGAGAGGAGAATCGGGGGGAGCCTATTACTACAAAGTAAACGACTCGGAGGCTATAGACTGCAGTGAAAGAGGTGGCAATTAGTGTTAGGACGAGGGCTCAGGCGTTTAGGTGGGAGGTGTTAAGGGCTTCAATAATTGCATCTTTTGAGAAAAAGCCTGTTAGGAAAGGTATTCCGGTGAGTGCGAGGCTGCCGATTGTTAGGCAGGAAGAGGTAAATGGCATTAGTTTAAATAGGCCTCCTATTTTTCGGATATCTTGTTCGTCGTTTAAGCTGTGGATAATGGAGCCAGAACATAGAAAAAGTATGGCTTTAAAGAAGGCATGGGTGCAAATGTGCAAGAAGGCTAATTGGGGTTGATTTAGTCCAATTGTAACTATTATTAATCCTAGCTGACTTGATGTTGAAAAGGCTACAATTTTTTTGATGTCATTTTGGGTTAGGGCACAGGCGGCGGTGTATAGGGTTGTTATGGCGCCGAGGCAAAGGCAGATGGTTAAAGCTAGGGGGTTGTTTTCTATTAGGGGGTGCAGCCGCACTAGTAGGAAAATGCCTGCTACAACTATTGTACTTGAATGAAGTAGGGCGGAGACCGGGGTAGGGCCTTCTATGGCTGACGGGAGCCATGGGTGTAGGCCAAATTGTGCGGACTTTCCTATAGCGGCAAGGATAATACCTAGGAGAGGTAGTGTTATGTCTAAGTCTTTAGAGAGTAGGAAGATTTGGGGTAGTTCTCATGAGTTTAAGTTTATTGCGATTCAAGCCATGGCAAGAATTAGACCTACGTCTCCAACTCGGTTATAGATGACTGCTTGGAGAGCTGCTGTGTTGGCGTCGGCCCGGCCATGTCATCATCCGATTAGCAGAAAGGATATGATGCCAACGCCCTCTCATCCGATAAATAGTTGAAATAGGTTGTTGGCAGTAACTAGAATAATTATTGCGACTAGAAAAAGTAGGAGATACTTGAAGAATCGATTTAGGTAGGGGTCTGAGTGTATGTATCATGATGCGAATTCTAGAATGGATCATGTTACATATAGGGCGATTGGTGTAAAGATTAGGGAGTAGTGGTCGAATTTAAAGCTAATGTTAATGTCAAAATTTATAATATTTATTCAATTTCAGGTAGTGATAATGCTTTCTGCTCCCTGATCTAGGAAAATAATTAGGGGAATAGTGCTAATGAAGAATGCAGTGCTTACTGCAGTTTTAGCATATTTAAGTGCTCAGTCTTGGCGGAGGGGTTTGGGATTAAGTGTTATAAGCAGTGGTCAGACTAAGATAGCTAGTACTAGTAATAAAGTAGTGGTTATAACAGTGTTTATCATAGCTGCTACTTGGAGTTGCACCAAGAGTTTTTGGTTCCTAAGACCAACGGATGAACTATTATCCTTTAGGAGCAGTTACGAATGAGCCACGGAATTTAACCGTGGGGGTAGGGATTAGCAGTCCTTACTGCCCTAGGCCTCTTTCGGTGGATAAGGGGAGTCTAACCCCTATTTTTAGAACCACAATCTAATGTCTTTGTTAAACTATATCTACAGTATCATCAGCCTCATATAATTTCAGGCTTAATGATTAAGAGGATGATTGGGAGAAGGTGTATTGTTATTAGTAGATGTTCTCGTGTGTGAAATGGTTGTAAGTTGATAATATGTGGGGGGACAGGGCCTCGCTGGGATATTAGGAATAGGTACAAGGAGTAGGCTGCTGTAATTAAGGTTCCCGTTCCGGTTAAGATTAGGGTTCAAGGGGATCAGTTAAATATTGCTGTGATAAGTACTAGTTCTCCTATTAGGTTGGGTATAGGGGGGAGAGCTAGGTTTGCTAGATTAGAAATAAATCATCATGTGGCCGTTAGAGGGAATAGTACTTGTAATCCTCGGGCTAAAATTATTGTTCGACTGTGGGTTCGTTCATAAGCCGTGTTTGCTAAACAAAATAGGGCGGAGGAAATTAGGCCATGAGCAATTATTAATACAAGAGCCCCGGTGAAGCCTCATGGGGTTTGAATTAGGATACCTCCTGCTACTAGGCCTATATGGCTCACAGAGGAATAGGCAATTAGTGATTTTAGGTCTGTTTGTCGCAAGCAGATGGATCCTGTTATGATGACTCCTCATAGGGCTAACACGATGATAGGGTAGATTAGGTCTTTGGATAAGGGGTCTAAAATAACCATCATGCGTATTATACCATAGCCTCCTAGTTTTAGCAGGATTGCTGCTAGGACTATAGATCCTGCTACGGGGGCTTCTACATGGGCTTTTGGAAGTCAGAGGTGTACTCCGTATAAGGGTATTTTTACTAGGAAGGCAATCAAGCAGGCGGCCCATCAGATTTTATCACCTCAGGAGTTTAGTATTAAAGGGTGTGTGTGTTGAATAATGAGTATTGATAGGGTATTTGTGTTTTGGTGAAGGAGGAGAAGAGCTACTAGCAATGGTAGGGACCCTGCTAAAGTATAGAATAGGAAATACGTTCCTGCACTTAAGCGTTCAGTTTGATTACCTCATCGGGTAATAATAATTAAGGTTGGGATAAGGGTTGCTTCAAATATCACGTAAAATATAATGATTTCGGTAGCTCCAAATGCTATGATGAGAAAGGTTTGTAGTGAGGCTAGTAGTGTAATATAGGTACGTTGTCGGTGTAGGGGTTCTGTTTTAATGTGATTTTGGCTGGCTAGGATTATTAGGGGCAATAGTCAGCAGGTAAGGACCAATAAAGGGGTTGATAAGGGGTCTGTGCCTATATACAGACTTGAGGAAGTTCATCCTGTTTCTGAGGATCATTTAATTCATGTGAGGCTGACTAGGGCAATTGTTAGGCTTTGTAGCGTTGAGATGCTTCATAATCATTTTGGGGGAGCCAACCAGATTGTAGGGAATAGCATAATCGTGGGAATTAAGATTTTTAACATTGTAGTAAGTTTAAGGCTTGTAGACGATCTGTTCCGTGTGTTCGGGCAGTAGCGACTAGGAGGGCCAACCCTGCGCTGGCTTCACAGGCTGAAAAAGCTAGTAGTATAATAGGGGTTGCTGAAAAGGCAGTTGATTCTAGTTGTAGGGTTCATAGGGCAAGAGCGATGAATAGGGAAAGTATTATTCCTTCTAGACATAGCAGGGCGGATAAGAGATGGGCTCGGTGGAAGGCCAGGCCTGTTAGGCCCAAAGCAAATGCTGAGGTAAAGCTAAAATATACAGGAGTCATAAGAGGGTCATGGGTTTTAACCATGGTTTTCTGAGCCGAAATCAGAGGTCTTGTTTTGGACTAACCCTCTATTCAGCTCATTCTAGGCCTCCTTGTAATCATTCATAGATTAAGCCCAGTGTGAGTAAGATCAGAATGGTTGCGGCCCATGTTAGGGTGATTGTAGGTTGTGGGAGTTGATTACCTCAGGGAAGGGGCAGTAAAAGGGCAATTTCTAGATCAAAAAGTAGAAATAGGATGGCGACTAAGAAGAAGCGTAGTGAGAAAGGCAGACGTGCTGAGCCAAGAGGGTCAAAGCCGCATTCGTATGGGGAGAGTTTTTCTGCGTCCGGGGTTATTTGGGGTAGTCAAAATGATACTAGGGCTAGGATTAGGGACAGAGCTGTTGAGATGACTAGTATTATTACAATTAAATTCATTATCTTTCCTTGGGGTTTAACCAAGTCTGGGTGATTGGAAGTCACTCGTACTAACATTTAAATACTAGAAAGATATGAGCCTCATCAGTAAATAGATACGTATAGGAATAGTCATACGACGTCTACGAAATGTCAGTATCAGGCAGCTGCTTCAAATCCAAAATGGTGGCCGGATGTAAAGTGATACTGAACTTGTCGTAGAAGGCAGACAGCGAGGAAGGTGGAGCCAATAATTACATGCAGACCGTGAAATCCGGTTGCTACGAAAAAGGTTGAGCCATAAACTCCGTCAGCGATGGTAAAGGGGGCTTCATAATATTCTATGGCTTGAAGGGCGGTGAAGTACATGCCTAGTAAAATTGTTAGGGCAAGGGACTGGATTGCTTGTTTGCGTTCCCCTTCTATCAGGCTGTGGTGAGATCAAGTTACTGTCACTCCGGATGCTAATAGTACAGCGGTGTTAAGAAGTGGCACTTCGAATGGATCTAGTGCTGTAATTCCGGCAGGGGGTCAGCATCCTCCTAGCTCTGGGGTAGGGGCCAGGCTCGAGTGGTAAAAGGCTCAGAAGAATCCTAAAAAGAATAATACTTCTGAAGTGATAAAGAGGATTATGCCGTATCGTAGGCCTTTTTGAACAGGAGGGGTGTGATGTCCTTGAAAGGTACCTTCTCGGATAATGTCTCGTCATCATTGGTATATGGTGAGAAGTATTAGTATCAGTCCTAATACTATAAGGGTTGTTGAATGGAAGTGGAATCAGATTGCTAAACCTGATGTCATTAGGAGAGCAGCTACTGCGCCGGTAAGAGGCCATGGGCTTGGGTCAACCATGTGATATGCGTGTGCTTGGTGGGCCATTAGACGTTTTCTTGTAGATATAGGCTTAATAGGAGAACGAAGACGTAGGCTTGAATGACAGCTACCGCCACTTCTAGAAGGGTTAGAAGAACTAGGAGAATAGCAGTAAGGGAGGCCACTGTCGTTATTATGGGTAATAGAGTAATTGTTGCAATTGAGATTAATTGAATTAAAAGGTGGCCTGCTGTTAGGTTAGCAGTGAGTCGTACTCCTAGTGCTAGAGGTCGAATAAATAGGCTAATTGTTTCGATAATAATTAGAATGGGGATGAGAAGCACGGGGGTGCCTTCTGGTAGTAAGTGGCCTAGGGCTGCGGTGGGCTGATTTCGTAATCCAATGATAACTGTGGCAAGTCAGAGGGGTACTGCTAGACCTATATTTAGAGATAGTTGTGTTGTAGGGGTAAATGTATATGGGAGTAGTCCTAGGGTATTTATCATGAGGATAAAGATTATTAGGGAGGCCAAAATTATGGCCCATTTGTGACCGCTTTGGTTGAGAGGTATTAGTAGTTGTTGCGTAAAGGTTTTGATAAATCAGTTTTGTAGAGTGACTAGTCGGTTGGTTTGATACCGATTAGTGGGGGATGGAATTAGGATTCAAGGAAGGGTGAGTGCAATGGCAATTAGGGGAATTCCTAGATGTGTGGGGCTTATAAATTGATCAAATAGATTTAGTGCCATGGTCAGTTTCAGGTGTCAGATTTAAGTTTTTCGGCGCTTAGGGCTGTGATTTCATTTGTGAATGAGTGGTTTAACACTTTTTGGGGAATTACTGTTAAGAAGATAAGTCAGGAAAATACAAGAATAGCAAATCATGGGGCGGGGTTGAGTTGTGGCATGTCACTAGAGGTGGTTGGGAGTCACCAATTTTTAGCTTAAAAGGCTAACGCTGGGGCCCTGTTTAGCTTTCTAGTGAGGCGTCTTCAAGCATTATAGAGGATCAGTTTTCGAAGTGTTCTAGTGGGACGGCTTCTACTACAATAGGTATGAAGCTGTGGTTTGCTCCACAGATTTCGGAACATTGTCCGTAGAATACTCCTGGGCGAGATGTGATAAAGGATGTTTGGTTTAGTCGTCCTGGGACAGCATCTAGTTTAACACCTAATGCTGGAACAGCTCATGAGTGCAGTACGTCTTCAGCTGAGATTAGTACTCGAACGGGGGATTCTATTGGTACTACTATTCGGTGGTCTGTTTCAAGTAGTCGAAACTGTCCTGGGATCAGGTCTTGGGTAGGAACCATATATGAATCAAAAGCCAGGTCTTGATAATCAGTGTATTCATAACTTCAGTATCATTGGTGTCCTATGGCTTTTACAGTCAGATGGGGGTCGTTGACTTCATCTATGAGGTATAAAATTCGTAGTGAAGGGAGGGCAATTATAATAAGAACTACTGCTGGTAAGATTGTTCAAATAATCTCAATTTCTTGAGAATCTAAGATATACTTATTAGTGAGCTTGGTGGTGACTATTACTACAATAATGTATAAGACTAAGGTGCTAATTAAGAAAATGATTATTAAAGCATGATCGTGAAAGTGCAGAAGTTCTTCTATTACAGGGGAGGCCGCGTCTTGGATTCCTAATTGTGAAGGATGTGCCATTAAGCTTATTAGCTTAAGGTGCGCAGGGGTTTAACCTACAATTTTGCTCTGACAAGGCAAGGTAATGTTTGTTTACTAGCACCTTATGAAAGAAAGTGGCAGAGTGGCTATGTGCCTGGCTTGAAATCAGGTTACGGAGGTTCGATTCCTTCCTTTCTCGAATTAGTTTGTCTGTACTTGCACGAAGGCGGGTTCTTCAAATGTGTGGTAGGGCGGGGGGCACCCGTGTAGTCATTCTGGGTTTGTGGTTGCTAATTCTACAGAGAGGACTTCTCGTTTGGCAGTAAAGGCTTCTCATAAAATATATAGGAATATTACAACTGCGGTTAAAGAGACCATTGAGCCGATTGAGGATACAATGTTTCATAGTGAGTAGGCGTCAGGGTAGTCTGAGTATCGTCGCGGCATTCCTGCTAATCCTAAGAAGTGTTGTGGGAAGAAGGTCAAATTAACTCCTACAAACATTGTTCCGAAGTGAATTTTTGTTCAAGTGTCATGTAACATGTATCCTGTAAATAGGGGGAATCAGTGCACGAAGGCTCCTATAATTGCAAATACTGCTCCTATTGATAGTACATAATGGAAGTGGGCAACTACGTAGTAAGTATCGTGTAAAACAATATCGAGGGATGAGTTGGCTAGCACAATTCCAGTAAGTCCCCCTACTGTAAATAAGAAGATAAAGCCAAGAGCCCATAATAGGGGAGTTTCTCATTTGATAACTCCTCCGTGCAGAGTGGCTAGTCAGCTAAATACTTTAACCCCCGTTGGAATTGCAATAATTATTGTTGCGGAGGTAAAGTATGCTCGGGTGTCTACGTCCATACCTACTGTGAACATGTGATGGGCTCAGACAATGAATCCCAATAGGCCAATGGCCATCATAGCTCATACTATTCCTATATAACCAAATGGTTCTTTTTTGCCGGCGTAGTATGCTACAATGTGTGAAATTATCCCAAATCCTGGTAGAATTAAAATATATACTTCGGGGTGACCAAAGAATCAGAAGAGATGTTGGTATAGGATTGGGTCTCCTCCTCCTGCAGGGTCAAAAAATGTAGTGTTTAAATTTCGGTCTGTTAATAGCATTGTAATGCCAGCGGCAAGAACGGGAAGGGATAGTAATAGTAGGACCGCGGTGATTAGAACAGCTCATACAAACAGGGGTGTTTGATACTGTGAAATGGCTGGGGGTTTCATATTAATGATTGTTGTAATAAAGTTAATGGCTCCAAGGATGGAAGAGACCCCTGCTAGGTGGAGGGAGAAGATTGTTAAGTCTACAGAGGCACCTGCATGTGCAAGATTGCCAGCAAGAGGGGGATAAACAGTTCACCCAGTTCCTGCTCCGGCTTCTACGCCTGAGGAGGCAAGTAGCAGCAGGAAAGAGGGGGGAAGGAGTCAAAAACTTATGTTATTTATTCGGGGAAATGCTATATCGGGGGCTCCAATCATTAGTGGGATGAGCCAGTTTCCAAAGCCTCCAATTATAATTGGCATTACTATGAAGAAAATTATTACAAAAGCATGGGCAGTAACAATGACATTATAAATTTGGTCGTCGCCTAGTAGGGTGCCGGGTTGGGCTAGTTCTGCCCGAATTAGAAGGCTAAGGGCGGTACCAACTATCCCCGCTCAGGCGCCAAAAACTAAATAAAGGGTGCCAATATCTTTATGGTTGGTTGAGAAAAATCAGCGTGTGATTGTCACAGGTAGGGTGGCCGAGATTTAGGCGGTGGATTGTAGCTCCATGAACAGAGGTTTGAGTCCTCTTCCTATCAGTAGCTCTGTGGTGTATAACATATTGGATTGCAAATCCAAAGACGCAGGTTGACAGCCTGCCGGGGCTTTCCCCGCCTTTTTAAAGGGGGCGGGGAAAGTAGATGAATGCTCGCTGGTTTGAGTGTCTAGCTGTTAACTAGAAGTTTGTAGGATCGAGGCCTTCTCATCTAGTAAGGCTTTAGCTTAATTAAAGTGTCTGAGTTGCATTCAGAAGATGTGAGATAAAGTCTTGCAAGTCTTATGTCAGAGATTAGAAGATTTTCACTTCTACTTAAAGCTTTGAAGGCTTTTGGTCTATATTATCCTAAATCTCTAGTTTGTTAATGCCTGTGCTAGGGGGGTGATGGGTAGTAGCAAGAGGGTGGCGGCTATAAAGATTGCTAGGGGGAGGGTAGTTTGTGTGTTTTGTATACGTCAGGGGGTGGAAGAGTTATTTACGTTGGGGGAGGTGGTTAGGGTTATGGAGTAACAAAGACGTAAATAAAAATAGAGGCTAAGAAGAGCACTTAGTGCTATAATAGTTGCTGTTAGGGGAAGGCCCTGGGTGGTTAATTCTTGTAAAATTAATCATTTTGGTATAAACCCTGTTAGAGGAGGAAGTCCACCTAATGATAGAAGGGCTAGGGCGGTGGTGGCTGTGATGAGAGGGGTTTTGGTCCAGGCTATTGCTAGTGTATTGATTTTTGTGGTGTGTAGCGTTTTAAATGTTAGGAATATTGCGGATGTTATAATAATGTACGTTATTAATGCTAGAATAGTTAGTTGTGGTTTAAATTGTGCGATAATAATTATTCATCCTAAGTGAGCGATGGATGAGTAGGCTAGGATTTTTCGTAGTTGTGTTTGATTTAGGCCTCCCCATCCTCCTACTAGTACAGATAATAGTCCTAGTACGCTTAATAATTGTGGATAAGTGAATTGGGCTATTTGAATAATTAGGGCAAATGGGGCTAGTTTTTGTCATGTGGCTATAATAAGGCCAGTTAGTAGGTCTAGGCCTTGTATTACGGAGGGTATTCAGAAGTGTGTTGGGGCTAGGCCCACTTTTAGGGCTAGTGCTATTATGGTTATAGTGGTTGCGACTGGGTGGGATAAGCAATTGATGTTTCATTCTCCTGTGGCTCAGGCATTGATAGTGCTGGCGAATAGGATTGTTGCGGCTGCGGCGGCTTGGGCTAGAAAGTATTTAGTTGTTGCTTCTACCGCTCGGGGGTGATGGTGTTGGGCTATTAGGGGAAGAATAGCTAGTGTATTAATCTCAAGACCTATTCAGGCTAAGAGTCAGTGGGAGCTTATGAATGTTAGAGTGGTACCAAGACCTAGGCTGGATAGTAGAATTGTAATGACAAAGGGGCTCATTGGTAAGAGAAGGATTTTAACCTACATTTTTGGGGTATGGGCCCAAAAGCTTGATTTAGCTGATCTTACTAAGAAGTGGTGTAAGGGAAACACTTGGAGTTTTGATCTCTAGGATATGGGTTCGAGTCCCATCTTTTTAAAGGAGTTGGGAGGATTTTAGCCTCCATTAGTCACTCTATCAAAGTGGTCCTTGGGCATTCAGGCACAGCTCCGTTATAGTTGAGGGGGCAGCCCAGTAAAGGCGATAGGTAGTGAGGCATGTCATAAGATTAGGGCTAATGTTATGGGCAAAAAATTTTTTCATACTAAATGTATTAGCTGATCGTAACGGAATCGGGGGTAGGAGGCACGAACTCATAGGAATAATATTGACAAGAGTGCGGCTTTTGTTATAATGTTTAAAGAGGCAAGTTCTGGGGTATGAGGCAGGTAGGTTGCACCTAAGAATAAAATTGTTGATAATGTATTTATTAGGAGGATGTTGGCATATTCTGCTAAAAAGAATAATGTGAAGAGGCCTCCTGCGTATTCTACGTTAAATCCTGACACAAGCTCCGACTCTCCTTCTGTAAGATCAAAGGGGGCTCGGTTAGTTTCTGCTAAAGTTGAGATGTATCATATAATGGCGAGGGGTCAGGCTGGAAGGAGTAGTCAGGTTGCCTCCTGGGTTACGTTAAATATTTGTAAGGTGAATCCTCCAGTAAAAATAATGATTGATAGTAAAATCAGTCCTAAACTTACTTCATAGGAGACGGTTTGGGCAACTGCCCGTAAGGCCCCGATTAAGGCGTATTTTGAATTAGATGCTCACCCTGAGCCTAGAATTGAGTAAACTGTCAAACTGGAGAGGGCTAGAATAAATAATATTCCGAGGTTTATGTCTGTTAGAGTGTGGGGAATGGGTATAGGTATTCAAAGTATTATGGCTAGTGTCAGGGCTAATATAGGGGTGGTTAAAAATAGGAAGGGAGAAGAGGTGGAGGGGCGAATGGGTTCTTTAATAAATAGTTTAACACCGTCTGCGATTGGTTGTAGCAGGCCATAGGGACCTACTACGTTGGGTCCTTTTCGCAGTTGCATGTAACCTAGGACTTTTCGTTCAATAAGGGTGAGGAAGGCCACTGCTAGTAGAACGGGCACAATATAGGCTAAAGGATTGATTAGGTGTGTAATTAGGAGATTTAGCATAATTAAGAGGAGGATTTGAACCTCCGGGAGAAAGGGCTTAGGCCTTTTGCAATTGCCGGGCTCTGCCATCTTAATAATCTTATCTTGAATTGTTGGGTTGTGGCCCCCTTTGTTTAATTTAGTTGTTTTCATTAAGTAGGGGTGGGGCGTACTGGCGGTATAGGCCCCCTTTTTCCGGTCCTTTCGTACTGGGAAGAAGTGTCATTACAGATAGAAACTGACCTGGATTGCTCCGGTCTGAACTCAGATCACGTAGGACTTTAATCGTTGAACAAACGAACCCTTAATAGCGGCTGCACCATTAGGATGTCCTGATCCAACATCGAGGTCGTAAACCCCCTTGTCGATATGGACTCTGAAAGGGGATTGCGCTGTTATCCCTAGGGTAACTTGGTTCGTTGATCGGCGTTTGCCGGATCTTATATGGTCAAATGTTTTGTTACTTAGAAGTGTCTTTCTTGGTTTTAGGGTATTAACCCCAGTCCGCATGGGAGATTTGTTTTCTCCCGTGGTCGCCCCAACCGAAGATAGGGATCAAGTGCCATTTAGTTTAACTTGTTTTGTATTCTTGACATGGTTGATCTTGTATCTTAAGCTCCAAAGGGTCTTCTCGTCTTGTATTTTTATGTCCGCTTCTGCACGGGCAGATCAATTTCACTGACTGGAGAGGGGAGACAGTTAAGCCCTCGTTTAGCCATTCATACAGGTCTTCATTTAAAAGACAAGTGATTGCGCTACCTTCGCACGGTCAAAATACCGCGGCCGTTTAATTTATCACTGGGCAGGCAAGACCTCCTATACTTCGATTTTTGCAGGAGGCGATGTTTTTGGTAAACAGGCGAGGCTTTTGTTTGCCGAGTTCCTTCCTTTTCTTTTAGTCTTTCCCTTATAAGGCCTTCCGGTGTGGGACTAACGATTAAGTTGTGTGGTGTTTTCTTGTTCTTTAGTTTTTGCACATTGCCCTCTTTTGTTGGGCTCGGTAATTGCTAGTGAGGGGTTCGATCTAGCGTACACGTAGGCTGGGAGAAGTTCGTTAATAACTTCTTGTTACTCATTTTAGCAGTGTCTTTCCCATGTTTAGCATGGGACGGCCTAGTACAGTTAGGGGTTTTAGATATAGTTATTTGGATAATGGATTTTTGTCTGCTGGAGCTTTAACGCTTTCTATTTAGGTGGCTGCTTTTAGGCCCACTAGAGCAGCATGTATCTTAGTTAATATAATCTTTAACCTCCTGGTGAGGTTGTATCCTGAATCATAGGGGCTGTACCCCCTGTGATTAACTCTTGCATGTTTCTCTGACTCGTGCTGGATATAAAGATGGTGAGTTAAGGAGTGCAAGGCTGAACTTCTATTCATTTCCTAGGCAACCAGCTATAACTAAGTTCGGTAGGTCTGTCACCTCTACCTGGAGATCTTCCCACTCTTTTGCCACAGAGACGGGTTGGCCCTAAATTAATAGGCTGTCTCGGGGTAGCTCACTTAGTTTCGGGGGCTTGAACTAAAGTTCTCTTTGCTCAGATAGGTTGGCTAAATCATGATGCAAAAGGTACGAGGGTGAGTCTCTGCTTTATAGCACTTAAATGATTTGTTTCATTTCTCTTTCAGCGTTCCCTTGCGGTACTTTTACTATGGCTTTGGGGGGCCTTTTCTGTCTCACATACTAGGGCGGTAAAATGTTTTGGTTTAAATTATTGTGGTCTTGTAAAGAGTTTTAATGTTGTTTTGTGTATTTAGATGATTAAGCTAGCTTTTTAGTTCAGGGCGATCCAACTTGCATGGATGTCTTCTCGGTGTAAGGGAGATGCTTGACTATCTCAGCCACGTCCTGATTAGTCCAAGTGCACCTTCCGGTACACTTACCATGTTACGACTTGCCTCCCCGCGTTGATGTGTATATTATTAGTGATCTTGGGTTGTGTTCATTGGGGAGAGTGACGGGCGGTGTGTGCGCGTCTCAGAGCCTAATTCAAAAGAACGCTCTGCTTACTTTTTACTACTAAATCCACCTTCAGGCACTTATTTCATGGTGCCGTTCGTAATATTCTTCAAATTAAAGAAAATGTAGCCCATTTCTTCCCACTTCGTACGCTACACCTCGACCTGACGTTTTTGGGTTTGCCCATTTTGCTTACTGTTATGCCTTCATAGGGTAAGCTGACGACGGCGGTATATAGGCGGAAAAAGCAAGGAGTGGTGAGGTTTAACGGGGGTTATCGGTTCTAGAACAGGCTCCTCTAGGTGGGTCTGAGACACCGCCAAGTCCTTTGGGTTTTAAGCTGTGCTCGTAGTACCCGGGCGGATGTATATGTGAAGGTACATCTGGGTTTACAGCCAAGCATAGTGGGGTATCTAATCCCAGTTTGTTTCTTGGCTTTCGTGGTGTCAAGTTTATTTTAAGGCTACTTTCGTATGGGGGTTTCGTCTCCTCGGGAAGCGTATGACAGCCTAGAGGATCTTTAGCCTTATTTGTGGGCTATCCCTAACCACCCTTTACGCCGTGTCAATCAACTAGGGTCTTTCGTATAACCGCGGTGGCTGGCACGAATTTTACCGACCCTTGTGGCCTTAACTAGGTCGAGTTTTCACTCATGGCTTAATATTTATTACTGCTGAATTCCCTTGAGGGTGTGGCATAGCAAGGCGTCTTGGGCCAGATTATGTGCCTGATGCCTGCTCCTTGTTCTCGGGCAGAGGATTGAGGGCATTCTCACGGGGGTGCGGATACTTGCATGTATAAATGGGGCCAAAGCTGATAGCAAAGTCAGGACCAAGCCTTTGTGCCTGTGGAACATTTTTAGGGTTCATCTTAACATCTTCAGTGTTATGCTTTATTTAAGCTACACTAGC